ATGGCTTGGACCTTTTATGGCAGATCTCGGCGCACAGACTCCTTTTTTCTATATTTTTAGAGAGAGAGAATTGATATACGATCTATTTGAAGCTGCTACAGGTATGCGAATGATGCATAATTACTTTCGCATCGGAGGAGTAGCCGCCGATCTACCTTATGGATGGATCGATAAATGTTTAGATTTCTGTGATTATTTTTTACGAGGAGTTGTTGAATATCAACAACTTATTACACAGAATCCCATTTTTATAGAACGAGTTGAAGGAGTCGGTTTTATTAGCGGAGAAGAAGCAGTAAATTGGGGCTTATCGGGACCGATGTTACGAGCTTCTGGAATACAATGGGATCTTCGTAAAGTTGATCCTTATGAGTCTTACAACCAATTTGATTGGAAAATCCAATGGCAAAAAGAAGGGGATTCATTAGCTCGCTATTTAGTACGAATGGGTGAAATGAGGGAATCCATCAAAATTATTCAACAGGCTGTAGAGAAAATTCCTGGGGGTCCTTATGAGAATTTAGAAGTCCGACGCTTTAAGAAAGCAAAGAATTCCGAATGGAATGATTTTGAATATCGATTTCTTGGTAAAAAACCTTCGCCCAATTTTGAATTGTCAAAGCAAGAGCTTTATGTAAGAGTGGAAGCTCCAAAAGGTGAATTAGGAATTTATCTGGTAGGAGATGATAGTCTTTTCCCCTGGAGATGGAAAATTCGTCCACCTGGTTTTATTAATTTGCAAATTCTTCCTCAACTAGTTAAAAAAATGAAATTGGCTGATATCATGACGATATTAGGTAGTATAGATATCATTATGGGGGAAGTTGATCGTTGAAATGATAATAGATAGGGTAGAGGTAGAAACTATCAATTCTTTTTCGAAATCGGAATTATTAAAAGAAGTCTATGGACTGATATGGATTCTACCTATTTTGACCCTCCTACTGGGAATCACAATAGAAGTACTGGTAATTGTGTGGTTAGAAAGAGAAATATCCGCATCGATACAACAACGTATTGGTCCTGAATATGCTGGCCCCCTGGGACTGCTTCAAGCTATAGCCGATGGAACTAAGCTCCTTTTTAAGGAGGATATCCTGCCATCCCGAGGAGATATTCCTTTATTTAGCATTGGACCCTCTATAGCAGTCATATCAATTTTATTAAGTTTTTTAGTTATCCCTTTAGGATATCGTTTTGTTTTAGCCGATCTTAGTATTGGTGTTTTTTTATGGATTGCCATTTCAAGTATTGCTCCTATTGGTCTTCTTATGGCAGGATATAGCTCAAATAATAAATATTCTTTTTTAGGCGGTCTACGAGCTGCTGCTCAATCTATTAGTTATGAAATACCATTAACTTTTTGTGTGCTAGCAATATCTCTACGTGTGATTCGTTAAAATAGGATCTTTTTCCTCTAAAATCCATTGAATATTTATCTTCCTTTTCTTATTCTATATTCGGGTTGGTAAGTTAAACTAGATAGCTATATGAGTGAAACAAAACAGCTTATTAATTTGTAGTAAAAAGAAAAAATCTCATTTCCTACGTACAAGAAAAAAGTTGAAGTAAACATAAGCAGTGTAAACTCTTTACCCCAAGGTTGAGATTTTTTGATTAGTCATCATATCTTGAAGCGGGCAAGAATAAAGGATTCGCGATATGGAATTCCATTATCCTAGTTATTACTATAACTTATAATCATAAGAGGAATCCATCAAAAGTTAGTGAGGGGTTAGGAACACTAAAGTACATAAAGGATTAGTAATGAGGAAATCTAAGGCATTAGAGATTTTTCCTCATAAAAGGAATCATAATAAGGACTTGAAATTGGTAGAAATGATCAAGTAGTACTTTCTTCGGATTCCGATCCAGAGTATGTTCCCATTCACTTGTTAAGGAAATGGCTATCAAGAACGAATTAACCCTTTATTCCTTTTTTCTTTTTAAGTACCCCTCCCGGGGGAAAGAAGAATAGGACAAAAGATATGGAATGCAATACAAAAAAAGATCTTTATTTATTCTTTCCTTCCTCTATTCATATTCATACAGAATTCCTCATGAACTAATGCCCAATTCTTTTCATTTATTAATTGCTATAACGAGTGTTTTATTCCAAGATTAAGTTATTGCTGAACAAAGAAAAATTCTCATTATATTATAAAGGGCGAGATCAATTCGGAAGCGCTTTTTCTTATTCTAGCAGACGGAATTCCTTTGGTCTAATTTAGGACTTTCCAATCGATTTTATCTTACCTAATTCTATCTACGCCCAGGGGGATAATACCGAAATGAAACAACCCTTTCCTTTTTTCTGATCATAGAGAAGCCGTATGAAGCTAAGGTTTCATGTACGGTTTTGGAATAGCGGTGGGAACTGTGATGTTATCATCGACTATGATTATCTAACAGTTCAAGTACAGTTGATATAGTTGAAGCACAGTCAAAATATGGTTTTTTTGGATGGAATCTTTGGCGTCAGCCTATAGGTTTTCTGGTTTTTCTAATTTCTTCTTTGGCAGAATGTGAAAGATTACCCTTTGATTTACCAGAAGCAGAGGAAGAATTAGTAGCAGGTTATCAAACCGAATATTCCGGTATCAAATATGGTTTATTTTATCTTGTTTCTTACCTAAATTTATTAGTTTCCTCTTTATTTGTAACAGTTCTCTACTTAGGCGGGTGGAATTTATCTATTCCCTATATATCCTTTTTTGGATTTTTCCAAATGAATAAAATGGTTGGAATTTTGGAAATGACAATGGGTATCTTTATTACATTAACTAAAGCTTATTTATTTCTCTTCATTTCTATCACAATAAGATGGACTTTACCCAGGATGAGAATGGATCAGTTATTAAATCTTGGATGGAAATTTCTTTTACCTATTTCCCTGGGCAATCTCTTATTAACAACTTCTTCCCAACTTGTTTCACTATAAATAAGATAATACAATAATAATAAGAATATTTTCAACACAAAAATTCTCTCAAACAAGAGAAAGAAACATACCTTTTTCATAGATATTTATAATATGTTCCCTATGGTAACTGGGTTCATGAGTTATGGTCAACAAACAATACGCGCTGCAAGGTACATTGGTCAAAGTTTCATAATTACCTTATCCCACACAAATCGTTTACCTATAACGATTCACTACCCTTATGAAAAATCAATTACATCGGAGCGTTTCCGGGGGCGAATCCACTTTGAATTTGATAAATGTATTGCTTGTGAAGTATGTGTTCGCGTATGCCCGATAGATCTACCCCTTGTGGATTGGAGATTTGAAAAGGATATTAAAAGGAAACAATTGCTTAATTATAGTATTGATTTTGGAGTTTGTATATTTTGTGGTAATTGTGTTGAGTACTGTCCGACAAGCTGTTTATCAATGACTGAAGAATATGAACTTTCTACTTATGATCGTCATGAATTGAATTACAATCAAATTGCTTTGAGTCGGTTACCAATCTCCATAATGGGAGATTACACAATTCAAACAATTAGGAATTCGACTCAAAGTAAAATAGACGAAGAAAAATCTTTGAATTCAAGAACGATTACTAATTACTAGGATTTTTCTTTTTTGTTAGAAAAATCCAATAGTTCTTTACTAACTATAAAGAAAAACGAATAACTACTGCTTATTGCAAATTATTCCTGATTTAAAATGAGAGTAGATTTTCGTGATGTGATTTCTAACTATACAACTTATATACAAAAAATATCCTAATCCCTTTTTCCTTCCTTGAATCTTTTAGTTTTAGTCAGTTCATGAAAAATTTTATACTATTAATTTATTCTTATCCATAATGGATTTACCTGGACCAATACATGAGATTCTTGTGCTATTTGGGGAATTTTTTCTTCTACTAGGGGGCATAGGAGTAGTATTACTTACCAACCCAATTTATTCTGCCTTTTCGCTGGGATTAGTTCTTATTTGTATATCCTTATTCTATATTTTATTGAATTCCTACTTTGTAGCTGTCGCACAACTTCTTATTTATGTGGGAGCCATAAATGTCTTGATCATATTTGCCGTAATGTTCATAGATGGCTCAGAATGGTCTAAAAATAAGAATTATTGGACTATTGGAGATGGGTTCACTTCACTCGTTTGTATAACTATTCTTTTTTCACTAATGACTACTATCCCAGATACGTCATGGTATGGAATTCTTTGGACTACAAGATCAAACCAAATAGTAGAACAGGGTCTCATAAATAACGTTCAACAAATTGGGATTCATTTAGCAACTGATTTTTATCTTCCGTTTGAACTCATTTCTATAATTCTTCTAGTTTCTTTAATAGGTGCAATTACTATGGCTCGGCAATAAGAAATACTTAGAATGAGTCAAAATTCTTAGAATTTCAAATCTAAAATAAGTAACTAAAATAAATAACTAAAGAATCACAATTTTGATTTAGTAAAACCCATCTACTGCCAACAAATACCTTCTCTTCTCTTTTGTTGTGTAATTGTTCTATTCTAATTAATTGAATCGGTTCAATTCTTGTCCTCATATTGAAATGAATCGAGATTGATAAGGAGTTAGTTAATGATGTTTGAGCATGTACTTTTTTTGAGTGTCTATTTATTTTCGATTGGTATCTATGGATTGATCACAAGCCGAAACATGGTTAGAGCTCTAATATGTCTTGAACTTATACTGAATTCAATTAATCTAAATCTCGTAACATTTTCTGATCTATTTGATAGTCGCCAATTAAAAGGAGACATTTTCGCAATTTTTGTTATAGCCCTTGCGGCTGCTGAAGCAGCTATTGGACTATCCATTCTTTCTTCCATCCATCGTAACAGGAAATCAACTCGTATCAATCAATCTAATTTTTTGAATAATTAGACTTTTGAATAATTAGACATAGAATCCTCTAAACAAATAAACAAAGGCGCACATATAATGATAATATAAAATTCAAATATTAAGATGAATAGAAATCGAATACTATTTTCTTATTATTTTATTATTTTAGAATATCTATTTTTTGAGTAGGTTATTGTATAGTATTCTTTTTTACTTATTGAATTTTTGCAATTCATTGATATTGCAATTTGAATATTGCAATAATTTATATTGAAAAGACGATAGCCAATTTATTGGCTAGTTCGAATTCGTATGTACAATTCGTATAATTATGATTGTTGAAGACCCAAATTCAAGTCTCTTGGCTCTTTTCACGCTTTCTCACAAACGGATTAAGAAATATATTGCATTATTTATTTGTTGAAGTTTGGATAAACCATTGCTTCGTCTGGTGCCTACAATACATATGACTCATATAGTACTAATTTCATTTTTACCAGATCGAAAATTTTTATGTTGAAAAGGAAAATTTATAGATCCAATGTCACATTCCGTAAAAATTTATGATACATGTATAGGATGCACTCAATGTGTACGAGCTTGTCCAACAGATGTATTAGAAATGATACCCTGGGATGGGTGTAAAGCCAAGCAAATTGCTTCTGCCCCGAGAACCGAAGATTGTGTGGGTTGTAAGAGATGCGAATCTGCCTGCCCAACAGATTTTTTAAGTGTCCGCGTTTATTTAGGGCCTGAAACAACCCGCAGCATGGCTCTATCTTATTGATACGTTACAAAAAACTCCACTTGAATCGTCTGATTCCTCTTTACCGAAGAAGCCTGTGCTCGAAATAAGCGAGCACGGGCTTTTCTGGTCAAAACGTATCTTGTCTTTATCACTTTATCATGAGTTATTTTCCTTGGTTAACAATACTTGTTGTTTTGCCGATATTTGCAGGTTCATTAATTTTCTTTTTACCTCATAGGGGAAACAAAATCGTTAGGTGGTATACTATATCTATTTGTTTATTAGAATTCCTTCTAATGACTTATGCATTCTGTTATCATTTCCAATTGGAGGATCCCTTAATCCAATTAAAGGAGGATTCTAAATGGATAGATGTCTTTGATTTCCACTGGAGATTGGGAATCGATGGACTTTCATTAGGATCTATTTTATTGACAGGATTTATCACTACTTTAGCTACTTTAGCAGCTTGGCCGGTTACCCGGAATTCGCGATTATTCTATTTCCTGATGCTAGCAATGTATAGTGGTCAAATAGGATTATTTTCTTCGCGAGACCTTTTACTTTTTTTTATCATGTGGGAGTTAGAATTAATTCCTGTTTACTTACTTTTATCCATGTGGGGGGGAAAGAGGCGTCTGTATTCAGCTACAAAGTTTATTTTGTATACTGCAGGCGGTTCCATTTTTTTCTTAATCGGAGTTCTAGGTATGGGCTTATATGGTTCCAACGAACCAAGATTAGATTTGGAAAGATTAATTAATCGATCATACCCTGCAACATTGGAAATACTATTTTATTTGGGCTTCCTTATTGCTTATGCTGTCAAATTGCCAATTATACCCCTACATACGTGGTTACCAGATACCCATGGGGAAGCGCATTACAGTACATGTATGCTTTTAGCGGGAATCCTATTAAAGATGGGAGCATACGGATTGATTCGGATCAATATGGAATTGTTACCTCATGCTCATTATCTATTTTCCCCCTGGTTGGTAATAATAGGAGCGATGCAAATAATCTATGCAGCTTCAACTTCTCTTGGTCAACGAAATTTCAAAAAAAGAATAGCCTATTCCTCCGTATCTCACATGGGTTTCATAATTATAGGAATTGGTTCCATAACCAACATTGGACTCAATGGAGCTATTTTACAAATACTATCCCATGGATTTATTGGTGCTACACTTTTTTTCTTGGCGGGAACGGCTTGTGATAGAATGCGTCTTGTTTATCTCGAAGAACTGGGGGGGATATCTATCCCAATGCCGAAAATTTTTACCATGTTTAGTAGCTTTTCAATGGCTTCTCTTGCCTTACCAGGAATGAGCGGTTTTGTTGCAGAATTAGTAGTATTTTTTGGACTAATTACTAGTCCCAAATTTCTGTTAATGCCAAAAATGCTAATTACTTTTGTAATGGCAATTGGAATGATATTAACTCCTATTTATTTATTATCTATGTTACGCCAGATGTTCTATGGATACAAGCTATTTCATGTTCCAAACGCAAATTTTGTGGATTCTGGACCGCGAGAACTCTTTCTTTTAATCTGTATCTTTTTACCAGTAATAGGAATTGGTATTTATCCAGATTTTGTTCTCTCGCTATCCGTTGACAGGGTAGAGGCTCTCTTATCCAATTATTATCCTAAATAGGATTTTTTTTTTAACTAGTCCGCTCTATACTCTATATTCCATAGTGGAAAAACCAAATAATTCAGAAAAAAGTAAAAAAGTCTAAGTCTAATTAGATATATCTCGAATTTTTGAGAACCCTTTGAGAAGGCGTTCAAGGGGTTCTCAAATCAAACAAAAATGGAAAAACTTTCATTTCATGAAGGTTTTATGTTATGTAATCATTTAGATGGTAATGTAAATGAACCATAACTATGTAAACCTATTCCTAATAGATTGATACCAAAATAGCAGATCCAAATTATAAGAAATCCTATTGAAGCTACAAGTGCGGAATTCGTACCCTTCCAATTTGGATTTGTTCTACTATGTAAATAAATTGCGAATATGGTCCAAGTAATAAATGCCCAAGTTTCCTTAGGATCCCAATTCCAATAGGATCCCCACGCCTCATTAGCCCATACTGCTCCACAAAGAATACCTATGGTTAAAAGGGTAAACCCTAGGCTAATGACACGATAACTCCAAGAATCCAAACGCTCAGTTAATTGATATTTGTAATAATTTGAAAATGAAGGAAAAGAGGTGTTTTTTAAAGCACTTCTTTTTGCATAGAAATATTCAATCTCACTAAACTCACTAAAGAAAAATGTTTTAAGTAAAACATTTTTTTTCTTTTTAGAAAAGAAATCGAAATTCTTTCGAAATTTAATGATTAGAAGAGCGGCGGATAATAAGGATCCGCACAAAAGAGTTGCATAGCTTAGTAACATCATACTGACATGCATCATTAACCACTGAGATTGTAGAGCAGGTACTAGTATTGTGGATTGATGCATTTCAGTTAAAAGACCCGACGTGGCAAAGCCTTGCGTTAAAATAGTACTTGGCGTAGTTATTGTGCTTAAATCATTTTTAGAGTTCTGTATCTTAGGAATCGTATGAAGAATATACAGAGCCCATGAAAGGAAGATCAATGACTCATATAAATTACTTAATGGAAAATGTCCCGAAGAAGCCCAACGAGAAACTAAGAATCCTGTTATAGATAAAAAAGTTGCTATCATTCCTTTTTCTGACGAATCATGTAATCCCCCAAGTTCACGAACTAATAAGGTTATCAAATGAATCGTAATCACAATTGAAATAGTTGAGAAAGAGATATGAGTTAGTATATGTTCTAAAGTTGCAAATAGCATAAGGAGAAGGTCCCATTACAAAATTGGAAATTTCGAATTGAATCCATTTTCTAATCTATTGTATTCTTTTTCGAGAATGCCGCCACTCGGACTCGAACCGAGATGCTTGAGCACTGCTTCCTAAGAGCAGCGTGTCTACCAATTTCACCATGGCGGCTAACTTGAAATAATAGAGAACTTAAAAGAATAATAGTTATTCTCTGGCAAATCGTCGAGATTGGGAGAGTCCATAGAATTTAGGAACATTAGAATCTTCATTAAAATAGACTTCGTTTGGTAGTATCATTGCGGATTTTTTTAACAAAAAACTCTTGCTTTGCTCAATAGAAACAAAGCTTGAAAGAGTTGGAACTGTTTTTTCTCAGTTGCAATATAGAACTAATTTTTTCTAATTAGTTTCTCATTGAAATTATTTCAAATCTTTCAATGCAATGGACAAAATCCAAAAAACCTTTTCTATCTATCCATTAGAATTTCTAGAATTTCATCATTAAATACAAAGAATTTTGGATTTTAGCAAAATTTCTAGAATGAAAGCCTTTATTCTCTTATTAATACGATTTACCAAGCCTAAACCAATTTATTTGTGGATTTTGGATAAGATAGGTAGAAGGTGTAAGTCCTATTGCAAGAATACTCTACTTTTCATAATAGAATCCTCATATTTTATTATGAGGATTCTATTATGAAAAGTTCGTTGATAGGAAAAGAATACTTAGGACACAGTATAGCAAAAACTTTTGTTCTATATATCAGAGGGGTTAGTTCTAAGAATATTGTACCGAGGAATTCGACACATAAAAGTACATTCATTAATTAATACGAATTATTCATATTAAATAATTGGAATTTCTTTTGGATAGGTCAATTCAAATTATTCCAAAACCAGATTATTTGTTTGTTGCCCAGAAAAACCCTTTGGTTTTGGATGCTCGCTGCCGCTGGAAAATGATCTTGATTTTGCTAAAGAATAAGATTGTACTATGGAAAAATAAGTCTTTTTCTTCCAAAGATTTTTACGAATACGCTTTTTTGACATCGAAGTACGTTTTTTTGGAACTGCCATTTAAAAAGGAGATTACTTTTTTCTAGTTGTATGTGAAAGACATCTATTGCCGCAAATCAATCCTTCTTTCTGCTTTTTCTTAGAAATCAATCCTTCTTTCTGCTTTTTCTTAGTATTTATACTTAGATACTGAACTGAAATTCTGAATTCTTTTTTATTTCATTTTCTCTAATGCGGATAAGACAAGAATTTTTTAGCATATTTTTCATTTAGCATATTTTTCATATATATTTTGGATTTTGTTTTAATAATATAGAATATATACAAAGGTTTTCTATTTAAATCAATTTATATATCAAGTATAATTCATATATAGATATATGGTACGGGGGTCTATCCCCCATATAAGATGGGGGGATAAAAGGAAGGGAAAATTCAAATAGTTAATTAAGTTCAGAATGGTATTCCATAATTGAATTCCAATCAAAACAAAAAAAAATAGTTAGTCTCTTAAACAAGACATTCTAAAACTTAGGTAATTCTAGTCATTAGGATTTCTGTTCTATATGAAGTAAGGAATATTCGAGAATTTCCTATAAACATAGGTTTTCATTGGAATTCAATCAATCAGTTACGAAACATGAGAGTTGCTTCATCTTCATTGTAATAGAAAGAAATACAAAAATGAATAAAAAAATGAATAGAAAGTAAAATGATTCAATCCTTTTTTATATTTTAATAAATATCCTTCTTTAGATAATAACTAAGTAACAAAGTTATTTGATTAACTTTTTGAATTTAACCAAGTAAACCCATTCTTCATTTTTGATTATTTCAATGAGAGAAATTTGGAAAAATGAAGAATTCCAGTATTTTGTCTTATTCTTTTTTTTTTTTTATTCCTTCAGAAAGAGATAAGAATTGGTTTGGTGAATCGGAAACAATTTTATTTTCTAAAAAAATTGAAGTAAAAATTTCCATTTCTTTTCTTATGGAACATACATATCAATATGCATGGGTAATCCCTCTTCTCCCACTTCCAGTTATTATGTCAATGGGGTTTGGACTTATTCTTATTCCGACAGCAACAAAAAATCTTCGTCGCATATGGGCTTTTCCTAGTGTTTTACTCTTAAGTATAGCTATGGTATTCTCAGTTCACCTATCTATTCAACAAATAAATGGAAGTTCTATCTATCAATATCTATGGTCTTGGACCGTCAATAATGATTTTTCCTTAGAATTTGGATACTTGATCGACCCGCTTACTTCTATTATGTTAATACTAATTACTACAGTAGGAATCCTCGTTCTTATTTATAGTGACGATTATATGTCTCACGATGAAGGATATTTGAGATTTTTTGTTTATATAAGTTTTTTCAATACTTCCATGTTGGGATTGGTTACTAGTTCCAATTTGATACAAATTTATTTTTTTTGGGAACTTGTGGGAATGTGTTCCTATTTATTGATAGGCTTTTGGTTTACACGGCCAATTGCAGCGAGTGCTTGTCAAAAAGCTTTTGTAACTAATCGTGTAGGGGATTTTGGTCTGTTATTAGGAATTTTAGGTTTTTTTTGGATAACAGGTAGTTTAGAGTTTCGGGATTTGTTCAAAATAGCTAATAACTGGATTCCTAATAATGGGATTAATTCCTTACTTACTACTTTGTGTGCTTTTTTATTATTCCTTGGTGCAGTTGCAAAATCTGCACAATTCCCTCTTCACGTATGGTTACCCGATGCTATGGAAGGACCCACTCCCATTTCGGCTCTTATACACGCAGCAACTATGGTTGCTGCGGGGATTTTTCTTCTAGCTCGACTTCTTCCTCTTTTCATATCCCTACCTTTAATAATGAGTTTCATTTCTTTAGTAGGTACAATAACACTCTTCTTAGGAGCTACTTTAGCTCTTGCTCAGAGAGATATTAAAAGAAGCTTAGCCTATTCTACAATGTCTCAATTGGGTTATATGATGTTAGCTCTAGGTATAGGTTCTTATCAAGCTGCTTTATTCCATTTGATCACTCATGCTTATTCGAAAGCTTTATTGTTCTTGGGATCCGGATCCGTTATTCATTCAATGGAACCTCTTGTTGGATATTCACCAGATAAAAGTCAGAATATGGTTCTTATGGGTGGTTTAAGAAAATACGTTCCAATTACAAGAACGACTTTTTTATGGGGTACGCTTTCTCTTTGTGGTATTCCACCTCTTGCTTGCTTCTGGTCCAAAGATGAAATCCTTAGTAATAGTTGGTTGTATTCACCCTTTTTTGGAATAATAGCCTCTTTTACTGCAGGATTAACTGCGTTTTATATGTTTCGGATATATTTACTTACTTTTGATGGGTACCTGCGTGTTCATTTTCAAAATTACAGTAGCACTAAAGAGGGCTCGTTGTATTCAATATCCTTATGGGGAAAAAGGATACCCAAAGGAGTGAATAGAGATTTCATTTTATCAACAACGAAGAGTGGAGTTTCTTTTTTTTCACAAAATATATCCAAAATTCATGGTAATACAAGAAATAGGATAGGGTCCTTTAGTACTTCCTTTGGGGTTAAAAACCCTTTTGTCTATCCTCATGAAACGGGAAATACTATGCTATTCCCTCTTTTTATATTACTGCTTTTTACTTTGTTCATTGGATCCATAGGAATCCATTTTGATAATGGAGTAATGGATAATGGAATAGCGGAGTTAACCATATTATCAAAGTGGTTAACTCCCTCAATAAGCTTTTTCCAGGAAAGTTCTAATTCTTCCATAAATTCATATGAATTTATCACTAATGCAATTTCTTCCGTAAGTCTAGCTATGTTTGGTCTATTCATAGCATATATCTTCTATGGATCTGCTTATTCTTTTTTTCAGAATTTATATTTAAAAAATTCCCTTGTAAAAGAGAGTCCGAAAAAGTCTTTTTTGGATCAAGTAAAAAAAAAGATATACAGTTGGTCATATAATCGTGGTTATATAGATATTTTCTATACTAGGGTCTTTACCCTGGGTATAAGAGGATTAACCGAACTAACGCAGTTTTTCGATAAGGGTGTCATTGATGGAATTACCAATGGGGTAGGTCTTGCTGGTTTTTGTATAGGAGAAGAAATTAAATATGTAGGGGGAGGGCGAATATCGTCTTATTTATTCTTTTTTTTATGTTATGTATCCGTGTTCTTATTCTTTTTTCTTTCTTAACTTAAGGAATTCCCCTGTCTCCTGCCTAAAGAGCCCCTTATTCCCCTTCCTATCTCCTTCTACCATCTCTCTCCCTTTTCTACCATCTCTCTCTTTCTATCTCCCTCCTAAGGTAAGTATTGTATAATAGTTCGGTTTTCCGCGATTTTTTCCATTCCTCTGTGTAAATACCCTAATATGGGTTCACAATCAATAACATCTTCACCATCGAGAGTAACGATCAGTCGAAGAACACCATGCATTGATGGGTGGTGAGGGCCCATATTGACTATCATGAGATCTTTTCTTGTAAGCGGTAGACTCATATCCTTTCTTCCTTAATTCATTATTCCATGAAAATGGATTATTCCATGAATTCCTCAAAACGAGGCTCATCAAAATGAAAAATCTAAGACTACTATAAGACTACTAATAAAATAAGAAAAAAATTCGAACGATTAAATTACTTCTCCCTAATATCCAACTGACTGATTAATTTCTTATAACGTACTCTATTTTTCTTTGCCAAATAAGCTAGCAAACGTTGACGTTTTCCCAAAAGTCTTCGTAGACCTCTTTCCGATGAAAAATCTTTTTTGTGTAATTCCAAATGTGAAGCAAGTCTCCGTATCTTATTGGTGAAACTGAATACTTGAAATTCAACAGAACCCCTGTTTTCTTCTTTTTCTTCTTTAACCATAAATCCAAAAATTTTTCTACCTCCTTTCTTTTTCTTGTATTTTTCTGATCAGGAAAAATACAAAATTATGTCAGTTATTTTGAAGTTATTCTAATCTCGTACACACAAAAATTTGCAATTATTCATCTACTACTGGAATTTGGATTTATTTTATCGATGCAAATTGGATTTGGATAGAAGGGTACATTCTTTTATTTTAGATAGAAGAAATGTTTCTTCTATCTAAAATAAAAGAATTTTGCTGATTTATTTATTGCTATATCCAATTTATGGAATTGATACACCATTTAATTGATATCGTTTAGCAAAATGAAACACAGCATATGCATCCATCTTTCGGCTCGAGAATTTCACGGGATAGAGATATGGTATAAGAAATAGGCTATTAAGTAACTCTAAATGAATTGTGGATACATCTGTATCCTTAACATACTGAAACGACTGCCATTATTCGTATCAAACCAATAGCGATTCATACAAGCTAAATCTTCTAATCAATGGTGGGCCAATAATGAATTTTTTTGCATATGTATTAAGACGCTTGGCCTGATTTCGAAATTGTCCAGAGTTTTTTATGTTGTTTTCATTGCAAAATGATGGATCTCCTTCCGTAACTTTCCAATTACGAGTACGAGAATTGAAAGACATGAAAATTCTCAATTCTCTACGGCGTCTAGGAGATAGATAGAATATTTTCAGGAACAAGAAAATCAGAAGAATCTTTCTCTCTATTCACTACCATTCCTCGTCTTCGACTTCTATTAGTTTCTTTTCTTCTTTAATGCAATAGCTATAGTTTGATATAGAATCCATTTCTCAAAGTAATGGAAACCATTCTCTTATAGGAAATGCTTCGAAAATCGCTATTCCATCTTTTAGGTATCGTGAAAAGTGATACCTGTGAAGATCGTGCATTTCAGTCACATTCAGATCCGTTTTTCGAGTCCATGATATAACCAAATTGGATGGATCTTCCACCCGTTTAGCTAAGAAAGAATAGATGCAGAGGTGGATAATAGATCGATATGAAGATCATGAGCTGCCCCATAATGAAACCGCCAGTAGTCGCGAATATCTCCTTCTTCCCTAATCCAAGATTGGAGAAAGAAGATCTAAGAGGGACCTATGGAGAATGTGGTCAGAAATCCATAATAGAGTCCGACCACAACGACCGAATTAATTATCCTCATCGAGAAACTTAGACTACTAAGTAGAAAAGATTTGAAAATCATGGCATGGGTCTCCTTTTTTTCTTTCTTTAGAGTTTTCTATATGCACAATTTCTCGATGTTTCGATGAGAATTTCTTGACTTTCCATATATAGAAAGAGATAGACTATAAATGACATCTCTTATGTAAATAAGACCAAAGGGATGGATATTAAATGATAGGAAGTGCTAGGAAGTGAAATAGAATGAAATAGAGCCACTTTGGGCTTCCCTATGAAATGAGGCATGGAACGGAGTCACTACGAAGAAATTCCGGGAGTTACGAAAGAAGCTTCGGACTCATATTGTTCATGGGTTGAGAGCGGGAGTTGAACTCTAGGAGATCGAATCTCCCCTTGTTCCTCAGTAGCTCAGTGGTAGAGCGGTCGGCTGTTAACTGACTGGTCGTAGGTTCGAATCCTACTTGGGGAGATTTGATTCATTCTTTAATGTAAGAATAAAGAATTGAATTAA